GTCCTATTGATGAACATTTCAGTGAAAGTGAAGATTCGAATACAAATGATAGGGATCATCATAGTTGGAGTTATAGTAACAGTTCTACTTACAGTAATGTTGATCATTTATTTGGAGTCAAGGACATTGGGAATTTCATCTCTGATGACACTTTTATAGTTAGGAATAGGAATGGGGACAGCTATTTCATATATTTTGATATTGAAAATAAACTTTTTGAGATTAACAATGATCATTCTTTTCTGAGTGAACTCGAAAGACCTTTTTCGAGTTATCCGAATTCTGATTATCTGAATAATGGATCGAATAGTGACGATCCTTACTATGATCGTTACATGTATGATACTCAATATAGTTGGAATAATCATATTAATAGTTGTATTGACAGTTATCTTTATTCTCAACTACGCATTGATGCTTACATTGTAAGTAGTAGTGAAAATTATAGTGACAGTTACATTTATCGTTCCATTTATGGTGAAAATAGAAATAGTAGTGAAAGCGAGAGTTCCAGTATAAAGAATGCCGGCGATTTAACTATAAGAGAAAGTTATAATAATCTCGATGTAACTCAAAAATACAGGCATTTGTGGGTTCAATGCGAAAGGTGTTATGGATTAAATTATAAGAAAATTTTGAAGTCAAAAATGAATATTTGTGAACAATGTGGATATTATTTGAAAATGAGTAGTTCAGATAGAATAGAACTTTTGATTGATCCAGGTACTTGGGATCCTATGGATGAAGACATGGTCTCTCTGGATCCCATTGACTTTCATTCAGAGGAGGAGCCTTATAAAGATCGTATTGATTCTTATCAAAGAAAGACAGGGTTAACTGAGGCGGTTCAAACAGGTATAGGCCAACTAAATGGTATTCCCGTAGCAATTGGGGTTATGGATTTTCAGTTTATGGGTGGTAGTATGGGATCTGTAGTTGGGGAGAAAATTACCCGTTTGATCGAGTATGCTACCAAAAAATTTATACCTCTTATTATAGTGTGTGCTTCTGGGGGTGCGCGTATGCAAGAAGGAAGTTTGAGCTTGATGCAAATGGCTAAAATATCTTCTGCTTTATACGATTATCAATCAAATAAAAAACTATTTTATGTACCAATTCTACGGGTGGGGTGACGGCCAGTTTTGGTATGTTGGGGGATATCATTATTGCCGAACCCAATGCCTACATTGCATTTGCGGGTAAAAGAGTAATTGAACAAACATTGAATAAAACAGTACCTGAAGGGTCACAAGCGGCCGAATATTTATTCCAGAAGGGCCTATTCGATCTAATTGTACCGCGTAATCTTTTAAAAAGCGTTCTGAGTGAGTTATTTCAACTCCATGCGTTCTTTCCTTTGAATCAAAATTCAAAGACTATTCAGTTTAATTAGTTTTTTGTAGTAAACACGTAGTTAGTTTATCGGAATCAAAGTAAAAAAAAGAAGAATGGGGTTTTCTTTTAAGATCTAATTGTAGAAAGAATCACAAGTTGCATATAATTTTTATTTTTTACTAATATTCATGATTAATAATTGGAAAGCCTCTCTAAAAGAATGAATTCTTGCTTTTGTGAAATTAGACGAAGTTCGTTTTACCTTCTTACGTATGTATTATATAATAAATTCAAATATAGAATTGTGTATTTTTCTATATCTCTCATTTTTACTAAGAAGCCTAGAAATATTTCAGTAATTTGCAAAAAACCTTTTTTTTATTAAATTAGAAGTAGAAGACAAGAACAAACGAAGAAGAATAAGAAACTAAATTTTCATACATATCTTTCATGTTGAAAGATGAATAAGTCCATTTATTTAGTTCTACATTCCTTGCACTTATTATATATACTTCGATCTATATTAATGAAAATTAAAGTTTCATAATTCCAATAATAGTAATTAGAATCGAATTAATAAGAATTTTCATTCTATAATTAAGAATTTAAAATTCTTACAAGATATCTTTATAACAATAGAAACAATATAATAATAACAGGTACAAATAGTAAATTAAATCGAGGTATTCATTTTATGATAACTTTCAGCTTTCCCTCTATTTTTGTGCCTTTAGTGGGCCTAGTATTTCCGGCGATGGCAATGGCTTCTTTATTTCTTTATGTTCAAAAAAACAAGATTGTTTAGATCTGATAGGACTAAATCTTATTTCTTTTTTTTTACTTAGATAAAAAAATCTCTATTTATTTGAGTATGGTATAACATATAACATGGGGTTTCTGCTGAACAGAAATCGAACATACATAAATGAAAGAGTTCTTATATATACAGAAAAAGTCTATGTATTAAAGGGTTCACATCAAAATAGTGCTAGTTGATGAGAGTTATTTCGGAAACAAAAACAGTAAAGTCAAATTCATTGGGCTATGCTCTCAATTCCAATAAAATGAAATCAGATCAAGTATGAGTTGGCGATCAGAACATATATGGATAGAACTTATAAGGGGGTCTCGAAAAATAAGTAATTTTTCCTGGGCCATTATCCTT